TGAACGAGTCACACATACACCCTAGTACATGTTCCTCGACGCTGAGGACATCCTCTAAGAGCGGGAGATTTCGTGACGTTTCTTATTGGCTGTCTTGTGTTTCTAATAAGTTGTTTAATGGTTGGCATATCGTAATATATATATGTATATAGAGTATGGATTGGTTTAGATCGATCTTAACCTGATGATTGATGATTATGAATTTTTTCTATTCAATTCAATATTAAATCATAGAAAATTCAAACTATGTTTTGAAATGGATTTATACAAAATCCCTAGTATTTTCATTTTCGACCGCTACAAGATCAACAATGCCATGAGCTTGGGCTTCTGTTGCTGACATAAAAACATCCCTTTCCATGTCTTCGGATACAACCCATAATGGGTTGCCCGTTCTTTGTACATAAACCTTTGTGAGGGTTTCGCGAAGTTTCAGTAGTTCTTCCGCTTCCAGGATAAATTCCCCTGCTTGTGCTTCATAAAAAGAACTTGCGGGTTGGTGAATCATAACCCTGATTTGATGATATTGATATAACATCATGAACGGTTCTTCTATCTCGCATGATTTAAGGAAAAATAATAAAAAAAAAAAAAGAAAATAGAATTGAACAACCGTACAGGCATCTTTTGTGCATACGGCTCCGTAATGGAATTTTTTTTCTCTTCGATAGAATCGAAGAAAGAAATCCATCTGATATAGATCATTTGAATCATCCATTTACCACCCTTCTTTTCGTAGGAGTAAAAAAAATACTATGATGGTTCTGTTGCTTTATATATTTATCTCGTCTGTGATTTAGCAATCCCAAAGTTCCTTTCTGATACAATGAAATAAGGAAAAACTTATTTTTTTTTTCATTTTCGTACTCTTTCATAAATATAAAAAAGATACTTCTAGTGTGGAAGAAAAATGGTTTGTGACGCTAAAACGAAATGTACCCCGACACATAAGACCAAGTCGGAAATAATCTTTGTTTCATACTACTATCTCGATATAAAATCTCATGTTATGAAAAAACAATAATGTTCATATCGAACTCGAAGTGCCATGCTATTATTACTTATTATTCATATTCAATATGGCGAAGGCATAGTCTTCTTTTTTCAAATAAAAACCCATTGGCGCCAAGCGTGAGGGAATGCTAAACGTTTGGTAATTTCTCCTCCGACCAAAATGAAGGACCCCATTGAAGCGGCTAATCCCATGCATATTGTATGCACATCAGGTGGTACAAATTGCATAGTATCATAAATGGCGATTCCTGGTATTACCCATCCTCCGGGGGAGTTTATAAACAAATAAAGATCCTTAGTATCATCTTCGATACTAAGATATACCATGAGACCAACAAGTTGATTCGAGATCTCGCTATCAACCTCTTGGCCTAAAAAAAGTAATCTTTCTCGATAAAGTCGATTGATTAGGACAAAATTGTATCCTTTAGAAACCGTACGTGCACCTTTGGATGCATACGGTTCAAAAAAATTTCGAAAAAAGAATCAATGCGTCGATTCCAGTTCTATTTCTTTTTTCTTTAATAGGTTTTTTTGTTTTTCTAATGAAGGGGTTTTCCTCTATTTTTCCAAAAACACGAGATGAGCCCCCTTCTCTATAAAAAAGAATTTACTGAACTTATTGAATTAACCTTTCATTGATGTATTGTTTCATCGAGATTCAAATCACGATGTAATTTTCTTGTTTCTGAATGGGCCCTCTCATTCAATTCTTTTAGGTTCATGTTCTACTCCGGGAAAAGATCTGTCCGAATTCCATTTGTACATATAGGGCAAATGGTCTCAGTACCACTTTTTTTATTACAACCTTTTTTTCGTCTCATGCGTTCCCATAACTATTCGAGGTATTCATTATACTACTACATTGCTACTACATTGGTTGGTAGTTTGAGATCACTGCTATACTATAGGAGTAATATTATAGGAGTAAGTATAAGAATTGTTTATGATACAAGTGGTAATCATAAATATATTACCAATTTTTTATCAATTTGGTATTTTCTGAACGGAGCCTGGATACTTTATTTTCGTTTTCTCAGTCCAAGTCAACCATAAATTCTTCTAAATTGATAATAATGATCCCCAATATACAATATAAATATAATATAAAAAAATGGATTTAATTGTACTCATTTCACGCTCCGAATAATTGAGAGTTCACTCAATACAAAATTTCTTGGGCGAAACAGAGGATATCTCAATCGGGGGAGAAAACGGGTAAATCCCATATGACCCAATATGTCTGACAAGTCGCACTATACGTCAACCCAAACTGCATCTTCCTCTCCAGGACTCCGAAAAGGTACTTTTGGAACACCAATGGGCATTAAATTAAAGAAAAAAATAACGTACTATACTTTACTTTAATATGGAAACGTAAGAATGGATTTTTTGCTTCATCCTTTTTCTGTTTATTTTATACATAGATTGAAAGTAAGACAGAACGAATAAGGAAAAATTTTTTCTAACGGATCGGTGATAAACAAAAATATCTATACGTTCGTTTCCCGAAAGTGGGACTAATCCTCCCATTGCGTATTGGTACTTATCGAGTATAGAATAGATTTGCTTCCCTTTGTTCTTACGAACAGAATTGTTCCGTTATTTTCAATGGAACGGAATAAATATGAATCCTTTCTCATACAAAATCTACTGAAAAGGTTAGGTACATAGTATAGTCATAGTCTTTCCAATGCGATAAAATAAAGTGACATAGTGTCTATTTTTTTTTTTTAGAGGGGTATTTCCATGGGTTTGCCTTGGTATCGTGTTCATACTGTCGTATTGAATGATCCCGGTCGATTGCTTTCTGTTCATATAATGCATACAGCTCTAGTTTCTGGTTGGGCCGGTTCGATGGCTCTATATGAATTAGCAGTTTTTGATCCCTCTGACCCCGCTCTTGATCCAATGTGGAGACAAGGTATGTTCGTTATACCTTTCATGACTCGGTTAGGAATAACTAATTCATGGGGTGGTTGGAGTATTTCAGGAGGAACTATAACGAATCCTGGTATTTGGAGTTATGAAGGTGTGGCAGGTGCACATATTGTGTTTTCTGGCTTGTGCTTCTTGGCAGCTATCTGGCATTGGGTGTATTGGGACCTAGAAATTTTCTGTGATGAACGTACAAGTAAACCCTCTTTAGATTTGCCAAAGATTTTTGGAATTCATTTATTCCTTTCCGGAGTGGCTTGCTTTGGCTTTGGCGCATTTCATGTAACAGGTTTGTATGGTCCTGGAATATGGGTGTCCGATCCTTATGGACTAACTGGAAAAGTACAAGCTGTAAATCCAGCATGGGGTGCGGAAGGTTTTGATCCTTTTGTTCCCGGAGGAATAGCTTCTCATCATATTGCAGCGGGTACATTGGGCATATTAGCGGGTTTATTTCATCTTAGTGTCCGTCCGCCTCAACGTCTATACAAAGGATTGCGTATGGGCAACATTGAAACTGTACTTTCCAGTAGTATCGCTGCTGTCTTTTTTGCAGCTTTCGTTGTTGCTGGAACTATGTGGTATGGCTCAGCAACAACCCCAATCGAATTATTTGGTCCAACTCGTTATCAGTGGGATCAGGGATACTTTCAGCAAGAAATATATCGAAGAGTTAACGCCGGACTAGCTGAAAATCTGAGTTTATCCGAAGCTTGGTCTAAAATTCCCGAAAAATTAGCTTTTTATGATTACATTGGTAATAACCCAGCAAAAGGGGGATTATTCAGAGCAGGCTCAATGGACAACGGCGATGGAATAGCTGTTGGTTGGTTAGGACACCCTGTCTTTAGGGATAAAGAGGGGCGCGAGCTTTTTGTACGTCGTATGCCTACTTTTTTTGAAACATTTCCGGTAGTTTTGGTAGATGGAGACGGAATTGTAAGAGCAGATGTTCCGTTTAGAAGAGCCGAGTCAAAGTATAGTGTTGAGCAAGTAGGTGTAACTGTTGAGTTCTATGGTGGTGAACTCAATGGAGTCAGCTATAGTGATCCTGCTACTGTGAAAAAATATGCTAGACGTGCCCAATTAGGTGAAATTTTTGAATTAGATCGGGCTACTTTGAAATCTGATGGTGTTTTTCGTAGCAGTCCAAGGGGTTGGTTCACTTTTGGACATGCGACTTTTGCTTTGCTCTTCTTTTTCGGGCACATTTGGCATGGTGCTAGAACTTTGTTCAGAGATGTTTTTGCTGGTATTGATCCAGATTTGGATGTTCAAGTGGAATTTGGAGCATTCCAAAAAGTTGGGGATCCAACTACAAGGAGAGCAGTCTGATACAACATTGTTCTGGTATCTTTGACCTCTATTTTTTATTTGTCGTAGGGTATCGAAGAAAAGAAATCTTGACTTGAATCATCATCTTTTCTTTGACTCTTTTCTTTATATGTATGGTAAATGATCCCAAATGAATAGGTGTGGAAGCTATAATTGTAAACCACGATTGAATCTATGGAAGCATTGGTTTATACATTCCTTTTAGTCTCGACTTTAGGGATAATTTTTTTCGCTATCTTTTTTCGAGAACCACCCAAGGTTCCAACTAAAAAAGTGAAGTAATTTTGCATTATCTCAATTGAAGTAATGAGCCCCCCATATGGGAGACTCATTACTTCAATTAGTCCCCGTGTTCCTCGAATGGATCTCTTAGTTGTTGAGAGGGTTGCCCAAAGGCAGTATATAGGGCGTACCCAGTAAAGCTTACAAGTAAACCAGATATGGAGATGGCGACTAGAGTTGCTGTTTCCATTTTTAGATAATTTCAAGATCACAATGGATCTACGATAAGATCGTTTATTTACAACTACAACGGAATGGTATACAAAGTCAACAGATCTCAACTAATGATTAAATAAAATAGGATTTATGGCTACACAAAGCGTTGAGGGTAGTTCTAGATCTGGGCCAAGACGAACTACTGTAGGGGATTTATTGAAACCATTGAATTCAGAATATGGTAAAGTAGCTCCAGGCTGGGGGACTACACCATT